CCCCAAAATAGCATATCCAAATTATAAGAAAGCCTAGAGTCGCCACAATTGCGGAATTTGTCCCCTGTAAATTTTTATTTGTTCGAGTATGCAAATAAATTGCGAATACGATCCAAGTAATAAAAGCCCAAGTTTCCTTTGGATCCCAACTCCAATATGATCCCCATGCTTCATTAGCCCATACTGCTCCTGAAAGAATCCCTATGGTTAAAAAGATAAATCCTAGGCTAATCACACGATAACTCCAATAATCTAATTGTTGAATCAATTGGGCCTTGTAATAATTCTTAGCATAAAAAAAAGAAGTTTTTTTAAAAATATTATTTCTTTCATTATTGTATTGGATTTCACCAAATGAAAAAGATTCATTTAATTTTAATAAATTATTACTTTTAGAACTATAAAAAATCTTTCTAAATGTAATGACTAGAAGTGCTACTGATAATAATGATCCACAAAGAAGAGCCGCATAGCTCAATATCATCATACTTACGTGCATTATTAACCACTCCGATTGTAGAGCGGGTATTAATATTGTGGGTTTATGTATTTCATTTAAAAGACCCGACGTAGCAAAGCCTTGGGTAAAAATAGTACTTGAGGCAGTTATTGTGGTTAAATAATTTTTTCGTTTTTTTAAATAGGGCACTATATGAATAAGGGAGAAACTCCATGAAAGAAAAATTAATGATTCATATAAATCACTTAGTGGGAAATGGCCCGAATAAATCCAACGAGTGATTAATAATCCTGTTAGACATAAAAAAGTAGCTAGCATCCCCTTTTCTGACGAATCATTTGGTTTTATGATTTCATTGCCCAATAAGGTTATCAAATGAATTGTAATCACAATTGAAACAATAGAAAAGGAAATATGAGTTAATATATGCTCTAAAGTTGAAAATATCATAAAAAAGAAAAAAGGTGGGGATCCCCCATATTAATATTAATTATTGGGAATTTAATTTATTTTTATTATAGGATCTATTGGATCTCGTTTAGAAGATGGCATGCCGCCACTCGGACTCGAACCGAGATGCTCTAGCACTGCTTCCTAAGAGCAGCGTGTCTACCGATTTCACCATAGCGGCTTGCTCGAATTCATAATAGCCTATTTATATTCAATAGTCGAGATTGAACAAGTCAATTCAATCAAATATGTTTTTTTAGTAAAAAAAAAATTGATAAAAAAAATGAGTTCAAAAGTCAATTTGAAGATTCATTGGTTTCATTTATTTTTCTTTAAGTGTCCATTTATCTTAGGGCTTTTTACGTAGTTTATGCGATTCTAAAATCGAACTCTTGCAGCTATAGAAATCTCTCACTAGAATAAAAAAACTTTTTTTATTTTTTACGCTTATTGTCATGTCATTATTTCTGGTTTATCTGATTTCATAATCATAAATTTGAAACAAAAAAGAAATTTTCTCAATGAATCTAAAACTATTTTGTATTTGGAGTACTGCAAATTGTATATAATATAATAATAATAATATCTCAACAATCAAGTTCTTTTATTGATTCTTTTATTGATGATCTGACAATTGGAAATATATGGTAAATCCATTACATATGCTAAATGCAATAAATTAAGAAGTTAGTTTTTAACATGGAATCCATTAGTTTCAACAATCTGCCCTTCCCGAAAAAGAGAAAAATTTTTATTTATTGGAATTGTAAAGGTCGATGGGGAAAAAAGACTCCCCACCACCAAAATATGAGTGAAAACATACAAAAAAAATAAAAAATTGTATTTATTTTTTTATTTAGATTTTTAGATTTAGAATTCAGAAAATAGAAGAATTATTCTTTTAGACATAACATTAAGATTCTATTCTATTTCATATTAATATGAACTTTGAATCGAATTTGGATTATTCCAATATTTTAGGACTTATTTGTTTGTCGTACAAAAAAACTTTTTGAATTCCCGGTAGAAAGAGATTTCCCTAATGACAAAGCTTTTAACGACGCCCAATAGCCTTTCATTTTCCAAATATTTTTACGAATACGCTTTTTTGATATCGAAGTACGTTTTTTTGGAACTGCCATTTAAAAATGAAGAAGTTACTCATTGTTATAGTTGGATGTGAAAGACATCTATTGTTCTATTATTATTCTTATTCATTATCTATTTTTTCTCTAAATAATATAATATTCTCTTCATAAAAAAGAAATATAGATATGTCAAAGATCCATGAAAACTGGATCAAAAATGACTCGAAATAACAAAATACGCCATAAAACCAAAAATTAATTTTTGGTTGGGAACTATTGGTTCGCGTTGTTTATCTCTCAAAGTTATATCTTTAGAATCTGCATGTCATCAAAATCAAATCAAACTTAATAAAATAAAAAAAGAATCTAAAAGACCTTTATTTTCGGCATTCTATAACTTGATTTACATGTAATAAAATACCAGGATTGTACTTTTGACTAATAAATTGATAGTCAAACTAGAAAAAAATACAACTAAATTTAATTTTCAAATTCGAACGAGACTAGTAATAAATCTGTTAAAAGATACGTGGTTTGATAAAAAAGGATCTCAGTCATTTTTGATCCTTTCTTGCTAAAAAGTTCATTTTAGTTCCATATTTTTCTAAACTTTACTACTAAATTGTTTTGATTGAAATGGAAAACAATCAATCCCATAATGAATTAGTTAATTAATTGAAAATTAGTTAATGAATTGAAATTGAAATAAACTAACTAAAATCAAGAGTTTTTTTCATTAGACCGATGACCTTAGTTAATCTTATAATTCGTATCCGCGTCAAGTACTCTTTTTAGGCTAAATTTTTATCCTTGTTCTATGAATATAAATTTTGATTACGATTACGATAAATTATTATATTTTTATTTTCCTATTATAAGTTATAAGTGTTCGTTTTTTTATATGTCACTTGGTCATATCATTTGACCAATTGTAACTTCTTTTTTGAATATTTGAACGGTTTTGAAAAGACTCAGAATAATTAATAATTAACATTAATATATAAACTTCTTAAATCATTTAGTGCATATCTTGATTTTTTATTGACTTTTTCGAAAGGTAAGATCCGGTGAATCGGAAACAATTAATTAAGAATAAAAAACTTTTTTTATGGAACAGACATATCAATATGCGTGGATAATACCTTTTCTTCCACTTCCAGTTCCTATGTTAATAGGGTTGGGACTTCTTCTTTTTCCGACGGCAACAAAAAGTCTTCGCCGTATGTGGGCTTTTCAGAGCGTTTTGTTGTTAAGTATAGTCATGATTTTTTCGATGAATCTTTCTATTCAGCAAATAAATAGTAGTTCTGTCTATCAATATGTATGGTCTTGGATTATTAATAATGATTTTTCGTTAGAATTCGGATACTTGATCGATCCACTTACTTCTATTATGTCAATACTAATCACTACTGTTGGAATTTTGGTTCTTATTTATAGTGATAATTATATGTCTCATGATCACGGGTATTTGAGATTTTTTGCTTATATGAGTTTTTTCAGTACTTCTATGTTGGGATTAGTTACTAGTTCAAATTTGATACAAATTTATATTTTTTGGGAATTAGTTGGAATGTGTTCGTATCTATTAATAGGATTTTGGTTCACACGACCTGTTGCAGCAAAGGCTTGTCAAAAAGCCTTTGTAACTAATCGTGTTGGCGATTTTGGTTTATTATTAGGCATTTTAGGGTTTTATTGGGTAACGGGGAGTTTCGAATTTCGTGATTTATTCCAAATATTCAATAACTTGATTTCTAATAATGAGGTCGATTTTTTATTTGTTACTTTGTGCGCTGTTCTTTTATTTGCCGGTGCGATTGCTAAATCTGCACAATTTCCTCTTCATGTATGGTTACCTGATGCGATGGAAGGGCCGACTCCTATTTCGGCCCTTATACATGCTGCTACGATGGTAGCAGCGGGCATTTTTCTTGTAGCCCGACTTATGCCTCTTTTCATAGTCATACCCCCCATAATGAATTTTATCTCTTTGATAGGGATAATAACAGTTTTTTTAGGAGCTACTTTAGCTCTTGCTCAAAAAGATATTAAGAGGGGTTTAGCCTATTCCACAATGTCTCAATTGGGTTATATGATGTTAGCTTTAGGTATGGGGTCTTATCGCAGTGCTTTATTTCATTTGATTACTCATGCTTATTCTAAAGCATTATTGTTCTTAGGATCGGGATCCGTTATTCATTCAATGGAAACTCTTGTTGGGTATTGTCCAAAAAAAAGTCAGAATATGGTGCTTATGGGAGGTTTAACAAAACATGTACCAATTACAAAAAATTCTTTTTTTTTAGGTACACTTTCTCTTTGCGGTATTCCACCCCTTGCTTGTTTTTGGTCCAAAGATGAAATTCTTAATGATAGTTGGTTGTATTCACCTATTTTTGCAATAATAGCTTGGTCTACGGCGGGATTAACGGCATTTTATATGTGTCGGATTTATTTACTTACTTTTGAAGGACATTTAAACGTTCATTTTCAAAATTACAGTGGAAAAAGGAACACCCCCTTATATTCAATATCGCTATGGGGTAAAGAAGGTTCAAAAATAAGTAACAAAAACTTTCGTTTGGTAACTTTATTAAAAATGAATAAGAATGGACGTCCTTCTTTTTTTTCAAATAGAGTATATAAAATGGATGAGAATGTAAGAAATATGACCCCACCCTTTCTTTCTATTCCGAATTTTGGCAATATCAAGACTTCTTTGTATCCTTATGAATCGGATAATACGATGTTATTCCCAATACTTATATTAATTATATTTACTTTGTTCGTTGGATTCTTAGGAATTCCTTTAAATCAAGACGTGGATATATTAACAAAATGGTTAACCCCGTCTATAAATCTTTTACATAAAAATTCAAATAATTCAATAGATTGGTATGAATTTTGTAAAGATGCCTTCTTTTCAGTCAGTATAGCCTCTTTCGGAATATTTATAGCATTTTTTTTATATAAACCTGTTTATTCATCTTTTCAAAATT